CGAGCATAGCTACTCGGGCAGGGTAAGCTACCTTCCTTACTCAAATACCAGTTACTTAAGGTAGCTTGCTCCTAAAAGCAGGAACGAGACAACCCCGGGGAACCTCCGACTGCACATGAGTTCCATAGCACTAGCTGCCTAAACTCAACAGCCAAGAACTGCTACCATGGCTTTCATAGCTTACTACTAGCTACTGGGATACTAGGCTCGGAAGCAAACTCACTTGTTGAGCTAGGAGCGACCTTAAGGTATGAGGCTTATTCCCGTTAACAAACAAACAAACTCCCGGCGGGAAGGCAAAGAAAGGAATTTTGAAACAGATGGCGGGGAATAGGGAAGCAAGTCCCAAGAAGATAGAGAGTCTAAGTATGGGCTGATAGTACAAGAAAGCAAGAAAACGATAGCGATCGGTTTCCAAAGCAGGTAAGAAAGACACTCCCAAGTAAAACGAAAGTCACTCGCTCGCCTCCTACGAAAGCGGGTGCTACAACGATCCTTTCCCCCTTGAAGAAAGATAGCGCCCCAGGGAAAAGAATAGAAGAAGCATCTGACTCCTTCATGCATGCTTCTTGTTAGGCTAGCTAGTGGTTAGGTTGTTATAGAGGAGCAGACGAGAAGACGATACAAGATATTACAATCGTCTTCGTCTTCTATTACCTTAAAAAGAACAACTGCAACCGAATCTCTTATATATGCATTCCCGCTGCCGATCTTAGGTCTTGCATTAGGAGGAAGAGAAAGAGGCTTCAATAGCTTACTTCTTATCGGTAGCTAATCCTTGAGAAGGAAAGAAGGGAGATTCAAGCTTAAAACGATAGGGAGAAGGAACTATACTCATAAGGACAGTCATAAAGCCAGGAGAAAGGAAGCAAAGAGAAGACAGAAAACATAGAATTGTCTGCATAAGATTGTCTGATAGGACTACTAGCTGCTAGGCAAGAAGAGAGCTACTAGCTACTACCGGACTAGTTAACGGCTTAGTGAACAACGACGAACAAACAACGCAAGGAAAAAGAGAAAAACTCATTCATTCTTTTTGGGCCTTACCTTTGCTTTCCTCGCTTGCTCTAAAACTATAGGAGAAGACGATGCAGACGATACACAAAAAAGACACACATCGTCTTCGTTTCTATTACCTCCAAAAGAGAAACTGCAACTGAGAGTCATAGATAGGAATTCCTGCTCGTGGGCAGGGGGACCCCTTAGTAAAGGCTTGATCCATATAATAGGTTATGCCCTCAGCAAGGAGAATTCGAAGCTTGGTTGGCTCTTCAGTGGCCACCTAAAGGAAAGAGAAAGACAGCCCTATTCTTTTACGCAATTAGTAAGGCAAGTTGAACAGATGGGTCAGATGGCATTGAAAGAGGATGGGCTTTATACTTTCTCGAAGGCTCGGGAGCAATTGAATATTCATGTGCTCAAGAAGCAGTCTTTTAGGCCCAGGTAGCTTGCTTGGAATCTCAGTCAAGCATATTCGCAATCCTTGGGCAAAGAGGTAGTTGACTACTCGACCAAAGAAAGACCGTCAAATGGGGCTTATATACGCAACCCACCTTCTCATCTCTCATTCCTTTTCTGACCTACGGCACTGAACGTCAACCCCTCTGATAGAAAGTCAATGAGCGCGGTGCAACAAAGCTTCTAGTTTCGGTATCTCTCCCGTGGGTATACCCTTCAATAGTGAGTATCTCTCTCGTGAAGTAAGAATATCCCGTGAAGTAAGAATTTCTAATATGAGCTGAATCCACTACTGGAAAGGCAGGAGGGCGAAGACGAAGTAGGGTTGAGTCTCAGGAAGCGTTTAGGCCGGGTTCGAAGCATTCTTCAAAGAAAGGTACAGTAGCAACTTCAGTATCAGGGGAATAAAATGGATAATCAAACTGCTAAGGTGAGTTTACTCTCCCTTTAGAAGATGGAAGTTTACTTACAAAGAAAAAGGTAAGCGTTGGTATAATATTTTTCAGTCTCAGTTCTTTCTTTAGTCAGGGAATTAGCTTGTTGCTCAAGGGAAGGATCTATGTAATAAGAGTTTAATAAGGATTCTTCTAAGCGCTGGAGTCCGAAGGGTCCGAAGGAGTGGTATCAAGCCTGCTCGTAGCTCACCCGTAACCCGTAAAGTAGGCAATCTGTAATATTGTTGAGGAGCCTGTTACCCCATCCGAAGAGGAGAATCTCTAATAAGCTTTCTTCGAAGCCCAAGTGAAAAGACAGCTCGCTCAGTCGAACCGAACTTCGAATCCAATAAATCCAATGTATCATAGAAGGATAAGCTGTGAGCTAGGGTAATATGGAATATTAGAACGGGTTATAGGTTCAGCAAGGACAGGTTAGAATGGTAATATAGATAGGTAGTTTGCTCACGAGCTGCAATCAATAGAAAGGGATCCACCCTCAATAGAAGAGGATCGGATCCACCTGAAGTAGTCAAGTCCCAATCAATGGAAGAAGTGGACTCTCTCCGACCTGCGAGCCATGAAACAGAATCGATTGAATACGTGGAGTTCAGAAGTGGAAAGAAATTAGTGGCATGAGAAGAAGTAGGGACGGGACTGAGGGAAGTCATTCCAGGCAAGAGAGCCAATCAGGGAAATCCTCCCGGTAGAAGCGAATAGACAGAAGTAGGAAAGAAATTAGGAAAATATCTTAAGAAAGATCAGAAGGCGAGATAGCAGTGTTCATTCAGGCAGGGGTTTCTACGAAAGACCCGATTGCTGACTCTTCTAGTGTTCACCACGGGGATTTCACAGAAGGGGAAGAGGAGATGAAGATTGGGGTTCACCAGGCAAGAACGAGAGGTCCGTAGTGTGACAGGCTAGGTACGCCGCTCACCTGTATCAGTTATGGGGGTAGAAACTGAAAGATTAGAAAAGGGATTAGACGCAGAAGAAGAATCTTATGCTGGGCACGGTCCTATTGATGTTGATTCAATTGAAAAGCGGGCTACCCAATATAGTTATAAAACAAACTCCTCTCCAGGAAGACGAAGGTGGGTTCAGGAGTGAAAGGTAAGCGAAGCGTACATGAAATATCGTAAAAATGGCATAACTATCTCTTTCTCTTTACTAGGAGCTGCTTGCCCAGTCAGAAAGCTAGGATCACAGTCTCTGTCCACTCTAAGGAAGCCCCGTCTCAGGCGAAGGTTGCTCCGTATTCTCTTCTTTCATAGAGCCTCTCTCCGTGGAGGAATGAATGAAGGTAACTAAGCGCAAGGAATGAATGAGCTCATCTCGTTAAGAATGAGGAGCGAATGATCAAATCCAGTTCCAATCTCAGTCTAAGTTACCCAAGATCCAGTAAATATAGGAGGAATTTCTAAGATAGGTACGTTGTCAGCGAGGGTAATATGGAATATTACTTTAAATAGGCGATCAATTCCATGTGAAATGAAAGGGGCAAGCCCCGGCTCAGTCGTCGAAGGGATAATGTAATTATGTTCTTTTATCCCCTGTTCTAGGCGCAATTCGTGGGCAAAGGCAAAGGCGTAGAGCTCAACAAAGACAGTCTCGGCTCAAAAGAAAGTCAGAGCCAAAAAAGAATATTGAATATGAGTAGGAAGAAGTGGTGAAAGGCATCATCCGCAGGCAAGGCAGAGGCGAGCACGAGGAGATGTAGATCGGAATAAGTAATCCACCATCGTAATCGTACCGTACAGTTTCGGAAAGGAATAGGCTTTCTACTAGCTATATTGATAGAAGAGGTAGTGAATCTTACCTGTAGTTAGGCGAGAAAGCAATATACACGACCAACTCTCATCTGGAGCAACCTTCTCTCCCGCTTGATAGCAGTCTGTCGGTCTCAGTCCGGTAGACCGTATTGTTGTTCTTCGGTGCAAGTTCCTCGTCTCTTTGGTTAGTCCCGCGAAGTAGAGAAGTAGGGAGCGGGTCAGATGGGTAAAGCATGGGCAGCTCAGCTCGCTTTGTTCATCTTTTAGGGGTTTCCCCTTCACTCTCAGTCAAAGTTGTTTCGGTCGGTGAGCCTATGTCCTTTATTAAGGGAAGTTTACTTGTCCAATCTAAGCTAAGGCCCGTGAGCCTAATCAGTCAAGTCAACCATACCTAAGGATCGGTGAAAATGGAGATGGAAAGAACCTCAACAGGGTTAACTTCGAGTTAAGATTTAGCCGTTGCAGGAACTGTTCTAGTGGTTCAAGCAGGGTCCGAAGAAGAATCTGAGAAAAGTGAGTCAAGTTCAACATAGTACGTAAGTCGCCCACCTATATCCGTCCCAATGCTTTATCTTTATGGTAGTCAAGGAGCAGCCAAGGGAAGGTACTCGAGGTAGAAATCAGAAGACGAAGAAAGGGGTAGGGAAGCCAAGTCTTTTCTTTATTTCCGCTTCAGTGTGCCGTTCTGTGCCGTAGGTTAATGAAATGCGAAAAGGAAAGGGAATCCAAGGCGCCCAGTCTCCTCCGTAGGGAAGTCGCTTTCTCGCAGGAGCTAAGAAGTCTAAAAAAGTAGGTAGTTAACCCGTTCAAGTAACAACTTCATATCTATCTGTTCCCGAACTCAAGTCCATAGCTCAGGGAAGCGGAGCAACCTTAAAACCAGCAGCAAAGGCAGATGTAGGCAGGCGTTCAGGAGGTCCGTAGCTCAGTAAAGGGATTATTAAATACTTCAAATTGCTTATCAGAATCCAACATCCACTTCCACTAATCTGTATGAATCAAGGGATCAATCAAAAAATAGTAATCCACGGAGAAAGAGAAAATCAATACAATAAGTAAGTTGCGCACTTAAGGAGAGATCGATAGACCAACCCACAAAATAGTTCTTTGTTCATGATTCCATCCTGATCTATGTTCCCTTGGAAGCAAATCCATTACTCTCGCTTAGGGTGGTCACGGGCAATAAAAATAGAGTCAGTCAGGGCATCATCCTTATGCTTGGTCGATAGTCTTTCTAATCTTTAGAATCCCTACGGAGTTGGGTTAGGGCAAAGGTTTGAATTGGGCTAGGCTAGAGAAAGGCAAGGGTTAAGATAGGGTTCTGGATAAACGAATA